ATTCCTTTTTGGCTGAAAGAAATTCCTATGGCCCCGACCAATAAAGTAAAGAGCACTAAAACAAGCATAGAAAATTGCATAGTATTGTCCGATTCATGAGGATATAAACAAGCAGTTTTTTTAGTACCGAAATGGGTAATATGGAAAAAAAGACGTGTTATATTTTTGACATTTTGATTAATTCGATGTGGATATATCTTCTGGATAATAAAAGCAGTAATTTCATTATTATTTATTCTTGATAAAGCTAAGAAAAAATTTTTGTTTTTTAATATATATTTTACTTCTTTTTTCCCCCATAAAGATATTGAATAGAATGAACTATTTTTTTTTCCATTGAAATTTAGAAAATGAACGTTTAAATATCCTTCAAAAACTAGTAAATAGATCCGAAACATGTAAAATGCAGTTAATCCTGCTGTGGAACAAGCTATTATTGCGAAAATTGGTGAATATAACCAACTATCATTAAGAATCTCATCTTTAGACCAAAAACAAGCAAAAGGTGGAATACCACAAAGAGAAAGTGTACCCACTAAAAAAGAAGTTTTTGTAATTGGTAGATGTTTTGTTAAACCGCCCATAAGAACCATATTTTGACTTTTATCTGGAGAATAACCAACAAGAGCTTCCATTGAATGAATAATGGATCCAGATCCTAAGAACAACAATGCTTTTGAATAAGCATGAGTAATCAAATGAAATAAAGCGGCTCGATAAGATCCCATACCTAGAGCTAACATCATATAACCCAATTGAGACATTGTGGAATAGGCCAAATTTTTCTTAATATCTTTTTGCGCAATAGCTAAAGTCGCTCCCAATACTACTGTTATTATACCGATAAAAGCTATTCCATTCATTATTATGGGTAGAACTATGAAAAGAGGAATAAGCCGAGCTACAAGAAAAATTCCCGCCGCTACCATAGTAGCAGCGTGTATAAGGGCGGAAATAGGAGTAGGCCCTTCCATAGCATCTGGTAGCCATACATGAAGAGGAAATTGTGCGGATTTAGCGACTGAGCCACAAAATAGCAAGAGGGCAAACAAAGTAAGAAAAAAAATATTAACTTCATTTTTATAAATCAAGTTATTTATTATTTGAAATAAATCCCGAAATTCCAAACTACCCGTTATCCAATAAAGACCTAAAATTCCCAATAATAACCCAAAATCCCCTACACGATTAGTTACAAATGCTTTTTGACAAGCATTTGCCGCAATAGGACGTGTGAACCAAAAGCCTATTAATAAATAAGAACACATTCCAACCAATTCCCAAAAAACATAAATTTGTATCAAATTCGAACTAGTAACTAATCCCAACATTGAAAAATTAAAAAGAGTCATATAAGCAAAAAATCTCAAATATCCTTGATCATGAGACATATAATTATCACTATAAATAAGAACCAGAATGCCAACAGTAGTAATTAAGATTAACATAATAGAAGTAAGTGAATCGATCAAGTATCCAAACTCTAACGAAAGATCATTATTTATGGTCCAAGACCATACATATTGATAAATAGAACTTTTATTGATTTGATGAATAGACAGATCAATCGAAAAAACCATAACTATAGTTAACAATAAAGTACTAGGAAAAGCCCACATACGGCGAAGATTTTTTATTGCCGTCGGAAAAAGTAAAAGTCCCATTCCTATTAACATAGGAACTGGAAATGGAATAAAAGGTATGATCCATGAATATTGATGTGTATATTCCATACAATAAACAAAAATTAGGATTCCAATGAATTTTGTTTCTTATTCGTCAGTTTTTATTTTATCTTTTTTGTAAAGAAAGGTTCGGTTAATAAAAAAGTAAACATAGAATTAAAATAGAATCATCTATTATTAATTATTCTCAATCTTTGCACAATATTTAAAAAATATTACAAAGTATAAACTTAAAATGCACCAATACCTAAATTATTAGTGAAAATCAACTTTTTTTTATTCATATGACACGACTCAATCCATTTTTTTTTAACTAATTTAAGATTTTCTATTAAAATTTTCTATTACAATATAAAAATATCAAAAATTTAAAAAAGAAAAAGGATTTTAATATTCAGTGTTTTACTTAAAAAAAAAAAGGAAACAAAAAAAATGTGAATTAAGATAGAAAAGATATATGGTTAATTAAAGATAAATTGATTTTTATTTTTAGAAAAATGTCTTTCACATCGAACTTTAGAACAATGAAAAACTATAAAAATTCTATGGCAGTTCCAAAAAAGCGCACTTCTATATCAAAAAAAATTATTCGTAACACTTTATGGAAAAAGAAAGGATATTGGACAACATTGAAAGCTTTTTCATTAGCGCAATCTATTTTTACGGGGAATTCAAAAAGCTTTTTTTGTAACAAATACAAACGTTAGAATAATTTAAATTAACTTGATTCAACGAATATTATTAAGTAAAAAAGTACTAATAGTAATATAAATTAAATATCTAATATAGTATAATATTCATTTAGGATATTTACATATTTTATCTATCTATATCTATCTATAGAGATAGATATAGATAGATTTCTAATTGATTCCAAGAAAATTCTTAAAAATTTTTGATTTAATGTTTAGTAAACAAGTATTGTATATTGTATTTTAATGGATTCTTTGAATCTCGACAATGGATTAAAAAAGGGTTATTATGATTTCGAGTAGGCCGCTATGGTGAAATTGGTAGACACGCTGCTCTTAGGAAGCAGTGCTAGAGCATCTCGGTTCGAGTCCGAGTAGCGGCATGACATCTTATCTTCTAAAAAAATGGGTCCTATAATGAACTCAATTCTTATTTCTATTCCTAGTATTTCGATTTTTTCATTATAATTATATATGGTATTTTCAACTTTAGAGCATATATTAACTCATATATCGTTTTCAGTCGTATCCATTTTAATTTCAATTCATTTGATAACCTTATTATTATTCAATGAAATCATAGGATTATCTGATTTGTCCAAAAAAGGCATAATAATAACTTTTTTTTGTATAACGGGATTGTTATTTACTCGTTGGTTTTTTTCGGGCCATTTACCATTTAGTGATTTATATGAATCATTAATATTTCTTTCATGGACTTTTTCCATTTTTGATATAGTTCCTTACTTTAAAAAACATAAAAACTACTATTTAAATACAATAATCACACCAAGTGTTATTTTTACCCAAGGCTTTGCTACTTCGGGTCTTTTAACCGAAATGCATGAATCCTTAATATTAGTACCTGCTTTACAGTCTCATTGGTTAATGATGCATGTAAGTATGATGATATTGGGTTATGCAACTCTTTTATGTGGATCATTATTATCAGTAGCTATTTTAGTCATTATATTTCAAGAACTCATAAAAATTCTTGCTTTTACCAAGAATTTGTATTTTTTAAATGAATCATTTTCTTTTGCTGTAATCAAATACATAAATATGAGTGAAAAAAAGAATGTTTTTAAAAAAAGTTTTTTTTCGTCTTATAGAAATTATTTTAGATCTCAATTTATTCAACAATTGGATCATTGGGGTTACCGTACTATTAGTCTAGGTTTTATCTTTTTAACGATAGGTATTATTTCAGGAGCAGTATGGGCTAATGAGGCATGGGGATCATATTGGAATTGGGATCCAAAAGAAACTTGGGCTTTTATTACTTGGACTATATTCGCGATTTATTTACATACTAGAAAAAATAAAAAATTGGAAGATATAAATTCTTCAATAGTAGCCTCTATGGGCTTTCTTATAATTTGGGTATGTTATTTAGGAATAAATCTTTTAGGAATAGGACTACATAGTTATGGTTCATTTACACCTAATTGAATTAAAGTGAGTAAAGAACTCTACAAATACATAAAACTTTCAATAATAGAGAACCCTTTAAATCAAGTAATGTAGTAGTGATTCAAGGGGTTCTCGCAAACAACAAAGATATTCCATTATAATTCAAATTTTGAATTAATTTAATAAAAAAATAAATTTATTTTTTTATTATTGTACATAGGATTTGTTTCTATTTTTGATTTTCTTTTTTCATTTATTTAAAAAAACTATCTATAAAAAATTAGATAGAATAGCTTCAACCTTGTCAGACGAAAATGAAAAAAGAAAATCTGGATAAATACCAATACTTATTACGGGTATAAGGAGAGAAATTGAAATAAATAATTCTCTTGGTCCTGAATCAAAAAAAGAAGAATTTGGTGTATTAAAAAGCTTGTATCCATAGAACATTTGACGTAAGAGAGACAATGAATAAATAGGAGTTAATATCATTCCAATTGCTGTTACAAAAGTTATTAGTATTTTTGTGATTAAAAGATATTTTTGGCTGGTAATTATTCCCAATAATACTATCAATTCTGCAACAAAACCGCTCATGCCCGGCAATGCAAGAGAAGCCATCGATAAGATAGTAAAAACCGTGAATATTTTTGGCATTGGGATAGCCATTCCACCCATTTCGTCGAGATAAAGAAGACGTAGTCTATCATAACTAGTTCCCGCCAAGAAAAAAAGCGCAGCGCCAATAAATCCATGAGAGATTATTTGTAAAATAGCCCCGTTGAGACCTGTATCGTTTATAGAACCAATTCCTAAAATTAAGAAACCCATATGCGATACCGAAGAATAAGCTATTCTTTTTTTTAAATTACGTTGACCAAGAGATGATGAAGCTGCATAGATTATTTGAATTGAACCTAATAGCATTAACCAGGGACAAAATATAGAATGAGCGCGAGATAATAATTCCATATTAATTCGAATCAACCCATAGGCTCCCATTTTTAATAATATTCCGGCTAAAAGCATACAAGTGCTGTAATGTGCCTCTCCATGGGTATCTGGTAACCATGTATGTAAGGGTATAATTGGTAATTTGACAGCAAAAGCAATAAGAAATCCTATATACAATATTATTTCCAGCGCCACGGGATAAGATTGATTAGTTAATGATTCCAAATTTAATGTTGGTTCATTATAACCATATAAACTAATACCCAGAATTCCTAGTAATAAAAAAACGGAACTTCCTGCAGTGTACAAAATAAACTTTGTAGCGGAATACAAACGTTTTTTGCCACCCCACATAGATAAAAGTAGATAAACGGGAATTAATTCTAATTCCCACATGATGAAAAAAAGTAAAATGTCTTGAGAAGAAAATGTTCCTATTTGACCACTATACATTGCTAACATTAGGAAATAGAATAATTTTGATTCTCGAGTAACTGGCTGAGCCGCTAACGTAGCTAAAGTAGTGATAAATCCCGTCAATAAAACAGGTCCTATAGAAAGTCCATCTATTCCTAATCTCCAGTAAAAGTCAAAAAAATGGATCCATTTATAATTTTCTGTCAATTGGATTAATGGATCATCCAATTCGAAATGATAACAAAATGCATAGGCTATTAGAAGGAGATCGATTAAACATATACAAATAGTATACCACTTAATTACCTTATTTCCTTTATGAGGAAATAAGAAAATTAAGGAACCCCCGATTATTGGCAAAACTACAACTATTGTTAACCAAGGAAAATAATTCGTGATAAAAATAAAATATACTTAGACTAGAAAAACCCGCGCTCAAAAAAAAGAATTTCTTTTTTTTTGAGCGCGGGTTTTTGCCGGTAAAAAAACGTACTTGTGTGTGGTTCTTTTTGAGACGTATCAATAAGCTAGACCCATGCTTCGCGTTGTTTCATGCCATAAATAAACTCTAACACTTAAGAAATCCGTCGGACAAGCGGATTCACACCTCTTACAACCAACACAATCCTCTGTTCTTGGGGCAGAAGCAATTTGTTTAGCTTTACATCCGTCCCAAGGTATCATTTCTAATACATCTGTGGGGCAGGCTCGGACACATTGAGTACATCCTATACATGTATCATAAATCTTTACTGAATGTGACATTGGATCGTAATCCTTGAACATAAAAAATTCAACATTTTCAATCTAGTAAACTTGTAAACGAATTTAATATATCTATCTAGATAGATATATTAGACACCAGATGAATCAATGATTTTTCAGAATTTTGCTAATCAAAATCGACTTATCAATTAATTAATAAAAAGAGAATACAACCAAGATACTTTGATTTCTTATGTTTGTTTTCACAAACATGATCATAAGTTATATATCATATATGCTAATTTGAATTGATTAATAGTACACACTTTTCTAAATTATACTTTTTTTTATCTTTTATGAGTAATACTATTTATTCAACAAATTCGATTGATTGATACGGGTTGATTTTCTATTCCGGTAAATTGAGGAAACAATAGCCGGTCCGATAGCTGCTTCAGCGGCTGCAACAGCTATAACAAAAATTGAAAAAATATTTCCTTTTAATTGTCGACTATCAAAAAAATCAGAAAAGGTTACGAGATTTATATTAACTGCATTCAGTATAAGTTCAAGACACATAAGGGCTCTAACCATATTTCGGCTCGTGATCAACCCAAGGATGCCTATAGAAAATAAAAAGGCACTCAAAACAAGTGAATGCTCGAATATCATTGACCAACTCCTTATCAATTTTGATTCATTTCAATATGAACAAGAATTTATTGACTAAAGAATATAAAAAGTCTATAACAAAATAATGTATTGACAATAAAAAAAAGATTTTCTACATAAATACTATTTTACGTTTACATAAAATTCAACGAAAATCAATGTGATAAAATCTAACAAAATTAAATTTGGATTTCTATTATTAGTTCTCAAAATTTATTATTGGCGAGCCACGACAATTGCACCTATTAAAGCAACTAAAAGAATTATGGAAATAAGTTCAAATGGAAGAAAAAAATCTGTTGATAAATGAATTCCAATTTGTTGACTAATACTTATCAAATCTTGCTCTATAATCTGATTTGGTTTTGTAGTCAAAATAATCCCGTGCCATGATGTATCTAGAATAGTAATTATTAGTGAAACAAAAATACTTGTACAAACCATCAAAGTAATTCCATCCCCAATGGTCCAAGGACGAAAATCTTGATAATATTCTGAACCATTCATGAACATCACAGCAAATATTATTAAAACATTTATAGCGCCCACGTAAATAAGTAGCTGTGATGCAGCTACAAAATGGGAGTTTGATAAAATATAGAATAAAGATATACAAACAAGAACAAGTCCCAACGAAAAAGCAGAAAAAATTGGATTCGTAAATAAAACTACTCCTAGACTTCCTAATATAAGACCCGATCCAAGAAAGACTAAAAGAAAATCATGTAGCGGTTCGGGCAAATCCATTATATGAAAAATAAGAGATAAAATAAATCGAAATTTCATGACCTTATTGATATGACCAGGAAAAGCTTATATATTAAATACTTAAAATTATCGCCGTATTGAATTCAACCAAATCCTAAGATAATAAATGTGAATTTCTAGAAGTACAGTTGTTCTAGGTTCAATGTCATTCTATTCTTTTCTTTATGTGAAAGAGTAATTTCAAACTATATGAAAATGAAAGTATATATATATATATATAATCATTTGATATATATTTTATGATTTTACTTTTTAGAATAATTTTTTTTGAATTCTAACTAATTTTATTTTATTTGAATTGTTCTAATTGTATAATCATCAATTACTGATACTGGTAAACGGCCCAAAGCAATTTGATTATAATTCAATTCGTGGCGATCATAAGTCGAAAGTTCATATTCTTCAGTCATTGATAAACAATTTGTTGGACAATATTCAATACAGTTACCACAAAATATACATATTCCGAAATCAATATTGTAATTAAGCAAGCGTTTCTTTCGAATATCAGTTTCAAGTTTCCAATCAACAACGGGTAGATCTATGGGACATACACGAACACATACTTCACAAGCAATGCATTTATCAAATTCAAAATGTATTCGACCACGGAAACGTTCTGATGAGATTATTTTTTCATAAGGATATTGAATAGTTACAGGTAACCTATTTGCGTGAGATAGGGTAATCATGAAACTTTGACCAATGTACCTTGTAGCTCGGACTGTTTGTTGACCATAATTTATGAATCCAGTTACCATAAAGAGCATATCTTGAATATCTCTGAATATTTTTTTCTTTCTATTGTTTGAGACAAATTATGAATATACAAAGTCGACATTTTTTATAGTGAAAACAGTTCAGACGAAGTTGTTAATAATAGATTACCGAGCGAAATGGGTAAAAGAAACTTCCACCCAAGATTTAATAATTGGTCTATTCTTAGCCTAGGCAAAGTCCATCTTGTTGTGATAGAAACGAATAATAATAAATAAGTTTTAGTTAGTGTAATAAAGATACCAATTATCGTTACAAAAACTCCATATGCTTTATTTATTTCAAAAAAATCAGAAACGAATATGTACGGAATAGAAAAATTCGAACCACCCAAGTAAAGAACTGTTACAAATAAGGAAGAAATTAATAGGTTTAAATAGGAAGCAATGTAAAATAAACCAAATTTGATACCCGAATATTCGGTTTGGTAACCCGCTACTAATTCTTCTTCCGCTTCCGGTAAATCAAAAGGTAATCTTTCACATTCTGCTAGAGAAGAAATTAGAAAAACGACGAAACCCATAGGTTGACGCCACAAATTCCATCCCCAAAAACCATATTTTGATTGCGCATCAACTATATCAACTGTACTTAAACTGTTAGATAATACTAGTCGGTGATAACATTACTGTTACCACCTCTATTACAGAACCGTACATGAGATTTTCACCTCATACGGCTCCTTTAAAGCTTTAAAAAATCTAAGGACCGGGCCGATTATTTATCCATTGATATATCTCTAAGATAGATAAGATTCCATTTTATCGGACGGTTCTAAATTAAACTAATTGAATTCTGTCTGCTCTAATAAAATATTTAAAAATAAATACAAAAAGTACTTCTGAATTTGTCTCATCCTTTAAATAAAAAACCAAAATTCAAATAGGTTGAGTAATAGCTTTATTCTTCCATAAAATACTCTTTTAGAATTATCAAAAACTCTCTCATCATTTTCGATTAAGAAAAAGAATTACATCTTAGTTTTCTAAATTATTACATGAATTCTATATCTATATTTATGGATATAAGACAAAAAAAAGGGGGGATCACTTTTTTTTTATTCTTATCCTATTCTTTGTTGTGCAAGGAAAAAAAGGGACTTCAAAAAGTTAAAGGATTATTTCGTTCCTGAAAGTTATTTGTTTAATCATTGGATGAAAGTATACTCTGGATCGGAATTGGGGGGAGTACTGCCTTATTTTTTCTACCAATTTAAAGCCCCTATTAGTATTCTTTTTATATTATACATAAAACATAAATGTTCTTTTGGAGATTTTTAAAAATATACGTTACTAATCCTTTGTGTATCTTGGTGTTTCTAACCATCCATTCATTTTTTTTATTAATTCCTTATTGTTAATATATGTATGATAATTCATACAAATGATATTGAAGATCAAATAATATTGAAAAAAAAAAAGTTTGGTCTTTTGCGCCCGCTTCAAGACAGGATGACTAATCAACCAACCTTGGGAGAAACAACCATTTCTACTTATAATTTTTATTAAATTCAGTTTTTTTCACTTAATTCTTATACATAGAAAATGAGACTCAATAATTTTACTGCAATTTATTTTAAATCATCATACTTTCTATTAACTAGAATTCTTTTAATATTCTAAAAATTATATTCAATAGAAGCTGTTTTATTGCACTCATATAACTATCTGATTAAATTCTTCAATCCCAATTGCGAAACGAAAAATAATAAATGGAATATATTCCATTTATTATCTTCCTTTACTACAAAGTATTATAAAGAGAGGAGTATAGCAAATAGTATCCAAATTTTCTGTCTCAACGAATCGCACGTAGAGATATCGATAACACACATAGAGTTAATGGTATTTCATAACTAATCGATTGAGCAGCCGCTCGTAGACCACCTAAAAAGGAATATTTATTATTTGACCCATATCCTGACATAAGAAGTCCAATGGGAGCAATGCTCGAAATAGCAATCCATAAAAAAACACCAATACTCAGATCAGATAAAACAAAGTTATAGCCAAAAGGAATTACTGAATAGCTTATTATAATGGATATGACTGATATGGATGGTCCTATACTGAATAAACGAATATCTCCTCTAGATGGAATAAGATTCTCTTTGAAAAGTAATTTTGTTCCGTCTGCTAAAGCTTGAAGAACCCCAAAAGGACCTGTGTATTCAGGTCCAATACGCTGTTGTATCCCTGCGGATATTTCTCTTTCTAACCATACAATAGCTAGTACACTTATTGTAATTCCCAATACAAGAATAAAAATAGGGGCAAATACCCATATAATTCTATATACCTCTTTAAAAGATTCCAATCTGAAAAAAAAATGGATATCTTGTATTTCTCTTATATCAATTATCATTTCAACGATCAACTTCTCCCATAATAATATCTATACTACCTAGTATTGTCATAATATCGGCCAATTTCATTCTTTTAACTAATTGAGGAAGAATTTGCAAATTGATAAACCCCGGTGGACGAATTTTCCATCTCCAAGGAAAACCATTTTGATCTCCTATTAGAAAAATTCCTAATTCTCCCTTTGGGGCCTCAATTCTTACATAAAGTTCTTGTTTTGGTAATTCAAAAGTCGGAGACGGTTTTTTACTAATAAATCGATACTCAAAATCATTCCATTCTGGCTCTTTTTCTCTATCAAAGCTGCGGATTTCTAAATTTTCATACGGCCCGCCGGGAATTCCTTCCAAAGCCTGTTGAATAATTTTTATGGATTCTATCATTTCACCAATTCGAACCAAATAACGAGCTAATGAATCTCCTTCTTTTTGCCATTGAACTTCCCAAGCAAATTCTTCGTAACATTCATAATTATCAACTTTACGCAGATCCCATTGTATTCCAGAAGCTCGAAGCATCGGTCCCGACAAACCCCAATTTATTACTTCCTTTCCATCAATAACACCTATCCCCTCAACCCGTTCTAAAAAAATAGGATTTCGTGTAATAAGTTTTTGATATTCAACAATCCTTGTTAAAAAATAATCGCAGAAATCATAACATTTATCCACCCAACCATAAGGTAGATCAGTCGCTACCCCCCCGATACGAAAAAAATTATGCATCATTCTCATACCCGTCGCAGCTTCGAATAGATCATATATTAATTCTCTTTCTCTGAAAATATAGAAGAAAGGGGTTTGTGCACCAATATCTGCCATAAAAGGTCCTAGCCAGAGTAGGTGAGAAGCTATACGACTCAACTCCAACATAATTACTCGGATATAGCTAGCTCTTTTAGGTACTTGAATATTTCCCAACTGTTCTGGTCCGTTTACAGTTATTGCTTCTGTGAACATAGTAGCTAAATAATCCCAACGTGTTACATAAGGCAGATATTGTATAATTGTTCGATTTTCCGCTATTTTTTCCATTCCTCTGTGTAAGTAACCCAATATTGGTTCACAAGCAATAACATCCTCACCATCTAGAGTAACAATAAGTCTAAGAACACCATGCATTGATGGGTGATGAGGGCCCATATTTACTATCATGAAGTCCTTTCTTGTAGTTGAGATATTCATAGGTTTTTCCTCGATTTATTCTTCTATGAATCGCTTAAAAAAAGTTCATCAAAATTCAAGATCTAATAAATCGAATAATTAAGAATTACTCTTCAATTTAACGAATTCGTGACTCCCGAATATCAAATTGATTTATTAATTTTTTATAACGTATTCCATCTTTCTTTGACAAATAAGACAATAATCGTTTCCGTTTTCCCAGAATTTTACGTAAACCCCTTTGAGACAAATAGTCTTTTCGATGCAATTCAAAATGTGAAGTAAGTCTTCGTATTCTATTGGTAAAATGGAATACTTGAAATTCAACCGATCCCGGGTTTTCTTCTTTTTTTTCTTGTGAAATAACAGGTATAAATGAATTTTTTACCATAAAAAAATGAAAGTTTTTACCCCCTCCTCGCTTTATATATATATATTTATTGATCAGTAATAATAATGGATACTCATTTTTTCATTTTTTTTATATAAATCTGAATTTAGAATTTTTTATTTTTTTATTTTTTTACAATCGAATTAATTCTTATAAATTTTAAAAATCCAATATTAATTAATAGATATAAAAGAAACTTTTTTTATGGATTCACCACAAAAAATTGGATACTTCTAAAAAAAAAAAAAAAAAAGAGGATTTAAAAAATTCTTTTTTATTTTGGATCTAACGGATATATCATTGAATTTGTATCAATGGTATAATGCGTGTCTGTATTTATGTTATGTATATAGAAATTAGTCTTCTATATTACGATAAGTAAATAGAAGACTAATTTCTATTAACGAATTTTCAATTGTGGATACATATGTATCCTTACTATACTGAAACGGCTTCCATTATGGGTATTAAACCAATAGCGATTTATACAAGCTAAATCTTCGAATCGATAATTTGGCCAAAGAAATATTTTTAAATTCATTATTTTTTTTTGCTCTTTCTCCCAATATTTTCTTTTTTTAGTCAAAATTATAAAACAATTAGGGACTTTATTTTCATTATAAACTATAGTGTTTCTATGCATACTATTTATATTACTAGGATTTAAACAATTTAGAATTCTCAATTCTCGACGACGTCTAGCGGATAAAATAGTTTCAGGAACAAGTAAATCATAATTTTTTTTTTCTTTTGTTTCTCTTATCTTTTGATCTCTTGTTCTTGTAATGTATTTATCCAAATTTTTATTATTAACAGGACTTTTTTCTGAGTATTTTTTAGAATTTTTGCGTTTATTCTTATGAATTAATGAAAGACCAAAAGTTTGATACATAAAAAATTCTTTATTGTTTTTTCTAGACAGACGAACTGGTTCGATAACAAATATTTCTTTTTTAATAAATTTTTTATTTTTCCTTAGGTCTGGAAGAGTTAAATTCTTCTGATTTTGAATCATCATAATATCTAGACCAAGTTCTCCTCTTTGAATAGAAGCTATAGTAATTTCTCTTAAATTTTTCAATCGAATCAGGAGACAATATACTTGGACATTTTTAAATATTCTTTTACCTAAGAAATTTTTCCAGTTAAAATGTAAAGTTAAAAAATTTCTTCGTAAAAAATTAAGTTCTGCCTCGATCTTGTCTTTCTTTTTATTTATACCCTTACCATTCTTTTCACTGCCCAATCCTAGATAATATTTTTCAATATCTTTTGCTTGATTTGAGAGAGATAATTCAAGATTTATTCGATCGGCGTATTTTGCTTGTACTCGATTTCGAGTCTCTAATTCCAATTCAAGGGATTTTTTTTTTTTCGATGGTCTAAAAATATCCATTATTTTTTTGTTTCTAGTAATGTTATTTTTATTTACATTAAAGTTAAAAAAAAGTAATTTGATTGGTATAACCCATGGATTACTCCTATATCCATTATAAAATATCAAAAATTTTGAAAAGAACCAAAATTCCAGATTCGATTTGGAACGATTTACTATTTCGCTATTGATTCCCATCCAATCGAAATACTTTCTATCCAGATTTTTCTCCATATCTTTAATATCATCTTCCACTAGAGAATTCTTGATAAAGATATTACCTATTATATCCAATATATCCAAAAATTCTTTTTTATGGATGTTGTAATTAGAAGAAATCACTTGGTTTTTATTCGCTTGAAAAAAGGGTCTAAATCCATAAATATATGAGTCTTTCTTATTTGCATAATTGATAAAATTATAGGATAAAAGATCATATGTATATTGTTTTTTAATTTTTTTTTTTTTTAATGCGTATACTTGTTGCTTTTTGTAAATAATTAGTCGGCTTTTTTCATATGAATCCCATTTGATTAAATCTTTATGTTTAGTTACATGACATTCAATGATTTTTTTTCTCCATTTTTGTGGTACTAATCTGGACCATATACTTTCAGATAAGTAATATTGATAATAATGATCCCTTAACAAATTTGTCCATTGATTAATTACCGAATTGGGAGGGTTCTTTTGTTTTAATTTAGAATGAAATATACCTTGTACTCCAAAAAAAGAATTCTTTATTTCGTTTTTAAGAAATAAAAAATTTCCATGATATTTAAAAACAGATTTTAATTTATATAGGTTAATGTTAATAATCTGGGTTTGTAATAATTTTAAAAATACATATGCTTGTGACAAAAAGGAGACATTACAAGAATTCTGTGAATTCATATTGCTAGTATTGAAATATTTGTGTATAATCGAAATAAAGCGAATTACACTTTGATTTGTTTTATCAGTTCTTTCGACATTTGCTTCATTATTGTAAATGGATTTTTTCCATTTTTTTTTTGTTGATTCAACAAAAAGTTGTGTATTCATCCTAGGAATACAAATGATATATCGAAATATATCTACGTATATACTTTTTATCAGAAGTTTTAAAAAAGAATAAGATTTACGAGTTAATCGAACATTTACCCTTGTTTGTAATATTTTTTTTTCAAATTCTAGCCTTTTACTATCATAAGTTGTTTTGTTAGAATGAATATTTGTCTCTGAAATTACAAGTCCTATTTTATTTTCTTCTTTTTTCAGTTTTTCTATTTTTTTTCTAACAGCTTTTCTTTTAGCATTCATATCCTTTATTTTTTTTTTTGTCAATGAACAATTTGCCAAATTTTTTGATTGAATTGGAATGGTTGCTTCGGAAATTTTTCCACTATTCTTATAGATTGTTGAATGTTTTTTGCTTTCGATTAATTCATCTATTTTTTTTAATTTCAATTTAATAAAGATATTTTTTGAAAAGTTTGTTATTTTTTGTGTTATAAATTGAATACTTTTGATGATCCATTTTACTTTTTCTTTTAAAATATTTTGAAACATTTTCAATTTTTCCCTTAAAATTTTTAGAACTAGAAAAATTGAAAATTGAAATTGTTTCGTTTTTTTTTTTAGTTCTTTAAAAATGGGATCAAAAAATGAAAATATATTTTTTGTAGAACTAGAAAAGGGCAATTCGACTTCAAGTCCCCAAATTGTTAAAAAACAAAAGTTCTTTCTTTTCATTGGATCTTTTTTCTTTTCATTGAATCGTAGCTTAGATTTGTGCCAAGGTTTTAGACGAAAAGGAAATAAGATTTTTATTTGAATACCATCTGTTAACCATTTTTGGGGAAATTCTCTTTCAGATAATGGAACGCCATTATATGTACATTTAATATAGATTTCTCTCTTCCAATCCCTAAAATCTTCTGACCATTCGGGAAATTGAAAAAAAAGTATACGAACAATATTTTTAATTATTATCAATGAAGGTAATATAATATATTTTCTAAGAATCGATTGGGTTATTAATAAAACACCTCTTATTACTTGAGCAAATATAATGCTATCCCAGGCTTCTGCTATTTCTATACGTTTTTTTTGCTCAATTTCTTTTTTTTTTTTTTCTTCCTCTTTTTTCGAACTTTCTTTTGTCTTTTCCACTCTATAATACGAAATTTTTAATTCTGTCTTTTTTCGCATCCAATTTTTTAACATCAAAAATATTTTCATTTTCATGGATTTGAAACTCTCAAAAGAAAACAATAAAGGTTTTTGAATTTTATCAAAAAAAAGAGGGGAATGCACACTTTTTTGAAAAAATTTCCAAGTAACTGTTTTACGCCTTTGAGCACGTATAGATCCTTTGATTATATCTCGTCGAAAATCCGATTGTTGGGAATAACGTATTAAAGCCAATTGGTTTTTTTTGTTTTTAGTATCTCCAGTATCATTATAAGTATTGTCTTTTTTAAAAAATTTAGATTTATTAGTAAAAATTACTACACGTTTGGCTTTTCTAGAACGAATTTGATAATTATCTGCTACCCTTTTTCCCTCCAGTAGTTCTAATTCGTCAATAAATTTGTATGACCATCTAGGAACTTTTTTACTGATTTCATTTTCATTTCTTCTAATCCATTTAGTTATATTTTGATTAACTATTGTTTTCTTGTTCAAATCTGTTCTAATTGCATCGAATAATATTTTTATTATTAGTTTTTTTTCTTCTTCATTTTCAGAATCCATTTTTATTTGTTCGTGTTCTGGAAATAAATAGAGTGCTTCAAAATTCAAACTTGATAATGATTTTTTTGAAAATTGACTGATTACATTACAAAAAAAAAATGTAGTTACTAATGATTTTCTATCAAATGTATTTATTTCTTCCTCCAATTCTGAATAATTATTATTTTTAGAAATATTATTATAAAGAAGGATACCATAAATTTTATTTTTCAAAATATAATTTTTTTTGTAAGTTTTATCATGTTGGATTGAAGGTGAAAAACCATTTAGAATTCGCCCACGAAAGGGTCCGTTCAAGAAAGGATCGTATATTTTAGTTAAGTATTTTTTTTTAGTTTCATCATTACATAATCTAATTCGGTTTTCAAATATATCCAGAGAAAGAAATTCCTTATCTATAACTTTTGCTCTATTTAAAAATTCATTATTCAGTTTATTTCTTTTTTCTTCATTAGTATAGCTCCAATAATTATATAATTCCTCATAATAAATTCTATCTCTTGTAAAGATATGTAATTTTGTTTCCATCATTTTTTTAAAAATGGATAAATTTGGTGGATATGTAAAAAATATTCTTTCTTTTCCATCACTTTGACATGTATGAAAAAAAAATTCTGAAATTTCATTTTTTACTATATTTTCAAATAGATTATTTTTTATATATCGAAATGGACGGTTCCATCGTTTATAATTGAAAAGAATATTTATGAGAGGTTTTTGAAAAAACCCTAAGTTATTTTTATCTTCGTCGATTTTGTACAAATTCTTATCTTTTTTCGAAAAAAGATAAGGAAAAATATCTTTATTGTTTGATCTTTTTTGTTTAGGTTGTACCCTTTGAAAATTGCTTTCAACATCTATTTTTCCTTTTTTATAGATTTCATTCTTTTCTTGAATTTCTGACAATTTCTTAGTAAAAAAGGGTGGCGGTATTCTACCTAAATAATATAAACAAGTAACAAATAAGAAAACAAGAAAGATTTTAACCATAGAATTTCTAAATTCTGACATAATATACTTATTTGATTGAATAGGTACATTAAATTTAATCGCATTTTTTTCTTGTATCCAGAATAATAGAAAATCTATCCATTTCATCAAAAAAGTGTGACCAATTATCCAACCAACAAAACTACTTGTTAAAAATAGAAATTTATTGTTGCATCGAAACAAATAAAGATTAACTAATCTTATTAAGATGGAACTTGGTAAAAAAATCGGGTTTAATAACTGAAAAATTAGATTCTGAAAGAATATTCTTTGAATACTAAAATTACGTATTGAATTAGGATTCTTGTATCCATAATTCAAAAAGTTTTTGTGATTATTGCCGAAGAACTGAAATAAAAGATAGGGTAGAGCTATGACAGTTATTGTATGGGGTCT